CCACTCGCGCTTCTTTCTGTAAAGAGAATCACCCCTATCTGTTAAGGTAGCTTGCTTACTTAGTGCTTGCGCTAAGGAATACGGTAAGGAAGGGAAACTAAGGCAGCTAAACCACTAGTACGAAGGAGCGAGCGCGTTCTATCCACTAACCATGTAAAAAAAATGATGGGTAGAATGGCGCGGCGCTGTAGGAATCGGTCGGATTCGAACCGACGAATAGAAGTTTTGCGGACTCATGCCTTAGCCACTTGGCTACGGTTCCCTATCAATTCTATGTCTTTCCCCCTTAGCGCAAGCACTAAGTAAGCAAGCTACCTTTCCTTCCTTCTTTTCCTGGAGAGCTCTAATGTGACCTTAGTACTCTGTAAGCCAATGATGGTTAGTGCTCTAGAAGCCCCTGTCTTGTATTAATCTCTTTTCTTTCCGAGTCTACTTGACTTCTTTTTTTTCTTTATGCTGTTCTGTTCGGAAAGACCTGTAAGTGGTTTTGGCATATCTTATGCAATCGATTGATTCTATCAGGTCCATTCTTCGGTAGTGCATAGGCTCCGGCTTCTTCCTCTAGCCGAGCCACTACTTGCGTGTGTGTAATTCATGGCAGTTTTTTATTATGGAGCTATTCTCTTTCTTGGATTTTCTTATAGTAGAGAGCGGTAAGTTAGTGCTGTTCTAAGGAAGTGGTAGCTGTTCCAGTACACAAACAAGGTGGGTTGGGGTTTAGGAGGTATTTTGAGCGCATGCTTGTTGCTTTAATAGGGAAAGGGCTTGGCATTTCACTCTTTGTTTCGGGGTTGTCACGGATTGGCCGGCCATACGGATAAGGAAGTCCAAGGAGTTTTTTCTTTTTGGAGGTTTCAAATCACATTAGCCATTCCATTCCTTCCGGATAACCTAAAACATGCAGGCCTACCTAAGAAAGAATAGAAAGGGTACTTTCTGATTTGAAAAAAGGGTTATATTACGATGTATACGATGAGATAAGAAGAATAAAACCGGCTCTTCTCTTGAGCCTATTTTGTTTGATTGATCTTGCCACTTAGAACTGGTAGGTAGGTCTGTCTTTCTCTGGATCCCGCTGAGCTGAAAGACATGAGACATAGATATAAAATCGTTTAGATCCGGACCGGGCTCTCGAAAGCTCATGTGACCGGAGGTGGGAAGATATGGGCTGGAAAAGCATGTTAATAATCACCGCAGGCCCTTATGCCCTGAGTTCTCGGCTTCTCCCCAGAAGTGGAACTAACTGGAGGGTCGGTATGCGAAGAGGGGTCTCCCTTGTAACAGGAGTGAAGAATGACCCGACCCGGCCACAAGAAGACAGGCAGAGTGGCGGGGCAATGGTACCAGACGTTAAGGAGAGAGAAGTGAGTTGGTCTCGACGAGAGCCCAGGCGAGTCTCGTGTGTGAGAGTCTGACCGGGATTAAGGATATAGTTCCCTTCCTGGTCTGGGTTAGGGTTCCAAACCTGCCATATCCCCTAAAGCCCCAGAGCTCGAGGTCTACTTCTACCTAAATACATACAGCTTGCCTTACCACCATTTCAGAGCCAAGCCTCCCTTTCTGATAGAGGGGAGTGAGAAAGATATTTTTTTTTCGGATCGCCTAATTCAATAGCTCAAAAATAGGTGGAGTTCGCCCTTTGAAGCACATAGTTAAGTGTTGCAACAGGGGGGTTGTTCAGCGAACGGGAAGCAAACAAAGTCTCCATACCAACATTGAAGGCTTCGCAGCTATCCGGAAGAGAGCCTTACTCTATAGGGGTGCTAACGCTTTACTAATATAATATCAAGTAAGGGCTCTTCTTCTGTTCTACGAATCTAACTAATCTATACTACTACTAACTATAGTCAGACTAGGTCTTCTAGAGGGAACTAGCATAGTATGGTTTATATATTTTGTGCTACTAGAACCACAAGCCGCACTATACTTGCCTGAACCTCCTAAACGAAGTACGCTTTGGCGAGCGAGAAGCAGCCGGGTATAGGAGAAGGGGCGGTTGGCTTAGTAAAGATAGTAAATAGTTCAACTTGGTGGATAGTTCCTCGGCTCGGTTGAGTAATGTAGTTCGCTCGGCTCGCAGCGGGCTTGTTCTAGTGGAAAGAGATTTCTCTCTGGGAAAAACACATAAGATTTGTTCGCTAGAGCTTCATCACTGAATAATGGTGGCTTGACTTTTTGGAGAACTTCTTCGCGTGGGCGGCGTACGTACAAGGTAGTTTACTTGCTTACTTTAAAGAGGGAGGGGGTGTTAGAAATAAGCCACCGCCCGACGACGGTTTACAACACAGAGCGACCCGGGACATCGAGCGAAGAGCTCCAATGCGCGTATTCGGAGCTACGCGGATGCCGTAGTCGCAGAAGCCGGATCAACATCATGACAACGGCATTCTGGAAACTGTTAGGCCAGCCACAATTGGTCTAATGTCTGGGTGCGTATGGCGGTACACTAAGAGCACCTTTCAAGTCGGCTGACAAAGAAAAAAGGGTTTCGTCGTCTTTTTCCCGCTTTCACCTGCGATTGCGAAGGGATTTGAGGCCGGTTTTCAATTCGCTTCTCTCTCTCCGGCGAGGTTTGACTTCGCGTGGTGGGAAGGCCTTCGCTATTCGCATCTTCCCGTCCAGCAAAGAAAGTGAAGGGGAGCGGACAGCAAGTTGGAGGACGCTGCGGAACCGCGTAATTGACCCATCTGCGTTATTCCCTAATTGAAGCAAGTTAGAAAGCCTTCAGAGCCTCAGCCCCTACCATTTTTTGAATAAAATGAAAGCTGACTAGCAATCGCTCGTTTTTCTTATTAGCATGGGATTGGATGTTAATAATGAAAGACAGAACATCTATTAGAAGGCAATCCCCGGGGAATTCCTATCGATTTCCGATGGATAACAATCCATATTTCTCGCTCTCGCTCTTTCTCCCAATCAATCGCGAGGGTTCCGGGCATGAGAACGCAAGTTCCGGAATCGAACAAAACGTCCGAGGACGAAAGAAAAAATGCTCCGCGGGGAACTCGTTTCATGTCGGCGTATTCGTGCCGGTTAGACGTCGGCCATGAAATCCATCACTATACCGAGCAGATCCCGGGCATTCACATCTCGGTCAAACGGAACTATGCGCGGTTCTCTCGTGAATCGCCTTCAGCAAGGTATGGCATTCAGGGTCTGAACCCGGGGAGAAATCTTTCTTCATAGATACAAGACATTCGTTGCTGATCTAAAAAAGATCTTATCCTGTGGGCGTTAGCGGACGTTTTTCATTCTTCAACCGGTCCTTAGTAGCGTTTCCAAAGTCAACCTAACCGGTTACTTTTGTGGAGACGCGCTAAAACAGGCCTATAGGTTCGCCTTTCTAATAGAAGAAGAGTAGATAATTAGATATAATAAGTATATATAATTAGCCAGATCATCTGAAGCATGAACAGAATCACCTTTGTTCCGAAGGCCTAGCGAGTTAAGCGAGTTCCTTTTTTTTTTTTTTTTCAAGGAGGTCTTTTTCTTTCCCCGGACCGATGACTCGCTTGTTCAGTACTGCTAAAACTATTATAGGAGTATGCCGTCCCCTCGGGACTACCAGTAGTTTTGGTTGTTGAATCTCGTGCAAGTTAGGTTGTGGTTGTATTGGCTGCAAGCGGAACGTAGGCGCTTTAGGTGTGTGTTGACCATGCACTCTCGCGTCATGTAATGTCGTATGTATGATAGAGGTGGTGTGGTGATTGATCTCAATGCTAATGGTTATCCCCAAGGTTCAACGAATGAATGGGGCTATGATTGTACCCGGATAGAGATGACGGTCTTCCTCTGATGTCTCCAAGCCGGCCATAATAGAATAGATAGGCGAAGCAGCCAATAGCAGTCTGTTCTCGCCTATCGATAGATAGTAGGTTGCTTCCAAGCTCAAACCATTTGAAACTGAATTGCTACTTTATTCTTGTTATTGATAGAGTGGTATTCTCCGCCCCTGTCAAATAAAGTAGAGGGAGAGAACTGGAAGAGAGAAGGGAAAAGAGCACACAAAGGTTTACAAGTCTAATGGGAGAAGAATGGCTGACACGTTGACTGCCTTCGAGACTATAAAATATAACCCAAGTGGTCTAACCCCCCGGGGCGGACCCCAACCGAAAGGCGCTAGACGGACTAACGGCAAGCGAGATAAAGAAAGCAGCTGGCCCTATGGAACGGAACTGGTTGCTTATTTACTTTTAGTAAGACCACTTTGGTAAGCAAAATTAGATTATATAGGCATGGTTGCTTACAAGACAAAAGATCTGTTCTTTGCCTGAACATATAGAGGAAACAACCTTCTATCTGGCCTCTGTACCAGTAGTGGAGTGGCTTGCTACTTTCAATCAGAAAAGGAAAATTGAGCAAGGCAAGGGAGAAAGAAGTTGTCCCCTCTTCTCTGGTAACCCGCCACCGCATATGTAGAAAAAGAGGGAGCAGGGAAGGAGGAACAACCGTTTGACTTTGGCACATGAGGTGGCGGGTTTGGCTAGGTAACATAATGGAAATGTATTGGACTGCAAATCCTGGAATGACGGTTCGACCCCGTCCTTGGCCTCGGGGAGTGGCGAGCAGCACGGAACTTTAATTAATCAAATGGCATAACATAAGGGGGCTTTCCTTTGTTAGAAATCCACAGACAACATTCTGGAACTTCCAAACCAAAGAAATGCAACATGAGAAGGAGCTTTTTACGCTTCAATAGAATGAATTCGGTAAGGGTAGAATACGCCCTATGGTCGATCGAAGGTCCTGCGCCACTTGAACTCAAATCTATCTTATCTTCAATCCATCTTTGTCTAGCCAGCTCATAACAAAATGTTAGACCAATCTCAGGGCTGACACAACCGAATTGGTTGAGGAAACCCCAGCGACCAAGCACTCCCGCCCCCAAAAGCGGAGACCGAAGAGCCGCCAGGTTGCCGAGGACACGTCTGAAGAGGAGGCGGGCGCCCTCTAAGTTTACCACCCTACCCGCTAATGGACTACGGGGGGGGGCGGGCGAA